CCCGCCTGTGATACTCCAACCGCCCCATGAATTAGTTATTCCTAAACGAGTCATGAAGGGTATAACGAACATACCTTGTCTCCACATTGGATCAAGAACGGGGTCAGAGGGATCAAAAACTGCTAATTCATATAGAGCCATCGAACCGGCCCAACCAGCAACCAGAGCTGTATGCATTATATGGACAGAAATCAATCGACCGGGATCATTCAATACGACAGTATGAACACGATACCAAGGCAAACCCATGGAAATACCTCTTTATCAAAGAAAAATAGACACTATGTAACTTTATTGCATTAGAAAAAACTATGCTATTGATATTCTCTTTTCAGTGGATTATCTCGAAGCAAGGGTTAATGTTAATATTTGTATTTGTTCTATTCTGTTGGTACTAATGGAACAATTCTGTTCGTAGGAACAAAGATAAACAGATCTATTCTATACCCAATAAGTACCAATACGCAATGGGGGTTGATCCCATTTTCTATGAGTGAATGCACCCATACTTGTTCATCATTCGAAGGCCCTATTCGTAAAAATTTTCCTTTATTCATTCTGTCTTCTTTTATGAACTTATCCAATCTAAGGATAAAATATGATGAAGGCCAATATTATGAAGACAATAAACTCATTGTTACGTTTCCATACCAAAGTGAAATAAAGTACTAAATTCTTTTTTCTGTTTTTTTATGCCTATTGGTGTTCCAAAAGTGCCTTTTCGAAATCCTGGAGAGGACGATATATCTTGGATTGACGTATAGTGCGGCTTGTCAGATATATTGGGTCATATGGTATTTTCCCGTTCTCTCCCTCGATCGAGATATCCTCTGTTTCGCCCAAGAAAGATTGATTGAATCATCAACAATTTGGAGCGTGAAGTTCAATTAGATCCATTTTATTTTTGGGGGGATCCAGATTAATATTATCAAATAATTTATGGTTGGCTTAGTTGGATCAATAAAATGAAGTATACAGGCTCCGTTTATAAAAAACCCAATTGGTAATATATGATTACTATATTGTATCATAAATGATTTTATTTATAAATAGAAATAGGAGTGATCTCAAACTGTTAATCAATCGAGTAATAGGATGAATACGTCGAATATTTGGTGAAGACATGAAATAAATAAAAAAAGGAAGTTGTAGTAAAAAGAAGTGGTATTGGGGGCATTTGTCCTATATGTGCAAATCGAAGTCGATCGGATCTTTACCCGGAGTAGAGCATAAACCTAAAAAAATTAAGAAGGCCCATTTAGAAACAAGAAAATGACATCGTGATTTGGATCGGATCTCGATGAGACAATACATCAATGATAAGTTAGTTCGATAAGTTTAATGAATTCTTTTTTTTTTTTTTTATTTTATATATATTTATATATATTATATGGAAGGGTCAAAACTCATCTTTCTTGAAAAATCGAAGAAAAAGCCCCCTCGTTTTAGAAAGAGCTTGCTATGAAAAAAAAGAGGGCTGGAATCTACACATTGATTCTTTTTCGCGATTTTTTTTAGAACCGTATGCATCAAAAGGTGCATGTACGGTTCCTGAGGGATACAATTTTATCCTAATCAACCGACTTTATCGAGAAAGATTACTTTTTTTAGGCCAAGAGGTTGAGAGCGAGATCTCGAATCAACTTATTGGTCTTATGATATATCTCAGTATAGAGGATGAAAACAAAGATCTGTATTTTTTTATAAATTCTCCTGGCGGATGGGTACTACCCGGAATAGCTATTTATGATACTATGCAATTTGTGCCACCAGAGGTACATACAATATGCCTGGGATTAGCCGCTTCAATGGGATCTTTTATCCTGGTCGGAGGAACAATTACCAAACGTCTAGCATTCCCTCACGCTTGGCGCCAATGAGTTTTTTATTTGATAGAAAAAAGCAGACTATGCCTTCGCCATATGAAATATGAATATTAAGTAATAATAGCATGGCACTTCGAATTCGATATGAGAAAATTCTTTATTGTTTTTTTTTCAAAACATTAGATTATGTATCGAAAGAGAAGTATGAGATAAAGGGTATTTCCGATTTTATCTTATCTATCGGGGGTCCGTTTCAGCGTCACAAACTTTTTGTTTTCACACCAGAAGGCTCTTAACAATCTTTATGTTATGAAAGGATACGAAAATAAAAAATAATCTTATTTGGTTCTTATTTTATTTGATCAGATCAAAAAGAAACTTTGGGATTGCTGAATCATAGAGGAAATAAATATATAACGTAACGGAGCCATCATAGTATTTTTTAACTTCTCCGAAAGGAAGGGTGGTAATTGGATCATTTACCGATCTGGATCTGACAGATCCTACATTTTTCGATGGCAGGTAAAAGTCAATTCCATTGTAGAGCCGTATGCAATTCGCAAAAGATGCCTGTACGGTTGTTCAATTCTATCTTTTTTTCTTGTTATTCTTTATCTCTTCTCTTCGACTCATCATACGAGATAGAGAAATCATTTATTATGTTATATCATCAGGGTAATGATCCATCAACCGGCTGCCGCTTTTTATGAGGCACAAGCCGGAGAATTTGTCATGGAAGCGGAAGAACTACTGAAACTGCGCGAAATCATCACAAAGGTTTATGTACAAAGAACGGGCAAACCCTTATGGGTTGTATCCGAAGACCTGGAAAGGGATGTTTTTATGTCAGCAACAGAAGCCCAAACTCATGGAATTGTTGATCTTGTAGCGGTTCAATGAAAAAAGAAAGGATTTCGTGCAAATCCGTGATTTGAGATCTTCTTACCGGGTTTCATTTTCATTAAATTAAATAAAATGGGGGTAATTCATAATCATCCGGTTAGGATCGATCTAAACCAGTACATTATGTATATGATTCAGCATGCCAACTATTAAACAACTTATTAGAAACACAAGACAGCCAATCAGAAATGTCACGAAATCCCCCGCTCTTCGGGGGTGTCCTCAGCGCCGAGGAACATGTACTAGGGTGTATGTGCGACTCGTTCAGATCATGGACTGGGACGAAAAACAACTTTTCCAGTATCAATGATCAGTACCAGTGAATAGAATGGAAGAACTCCATTCACTATCTAAACTAAAAAAAAAAAAGATCTATCATATTCCCCTATTGTGTATTGTGTATGAAATTTATGGTTTCCGTCGGTGCAAATACAATCACCTAAATTTAAGATAATAAGCAATTCCCCATTGGCAAAAGGGTTATCCATTAAGCGGGGAAAATCAGCAGAAAGATTAGGCTCCCACTCTTGCAAGAACGGACTAACAGGGTCAGCTACTTAGCTAACCTTCATAATTAAATACCGTTACTGTATAGGTAGATCTCATTGTGAAAGACCTATTACTGGATAATTCATGGGTAGAGCCAAAGAGTGTGAACTGTACAAGTTACCAATAAGATTTATTAAATGAAGGAAGGAGCTCCGGTGTATAGAAAGGACCTCACCGTTTAAGAAGTAACCATAGAAACGATGGAACCCACTATTTCTTTATCCATTTAATTTCAAATTGACTACTTTTTTAGTTAATTTACTATGTTTTTGATACCTAGTATCAATACTATTTCTTATTTCGAGGTGAAATGCATAGAAAAAAGAAAAAAAAATCGTGGTCGGGAAGGTTATAGTAGCAAAAGCCATTGGAATTTTTATTTTATACATTGGAAGAATCCGCTTTGTTATTAATAGACCAGGAAAGGGTACAAGGATAACTGAAAGAAAGGAAATCAATTAGTTATTCATCAAAGTTTCATTTATTCAATGACCAGAACTAGACGAGGATATATAGCTCGTAGACGTAGAACAAAAATTCGTTTATTTACATCAAGCTTTCGAGGAGCCCATTCAAGACTTACTCGAACTATTACTCAACAGAAAATCAGAGCTTTGGTTTCGACTCATCGGGATAGAGATCGGCAAAAGAGAGATTTTCGTCGTTTGTGGATCACTCGGATAAATGCAGTAATTCACGAGAATGGGGCATCCTATAGTTATAGTAGATTTATACACGATCTGTACAAGAGGCAGTTACTTCTTAATCGTAAAATACTTGCACAAATAGCTATATCCAATAGGAATTGTCTTTATATGATTTCCAATGAGATCATAAAATAAAGAGATTGTAAAGAATTCACCGGAATGATTTAATGATTTAAATAAATGGAGTTCCCCGGAGAATGAACTCCGGGAAGGTAGATTCTAAATTAGTATGATAAAATATGATAAAGTCGTCAAAATGAAGGAATATGTTCAATAAAAAAAAAGGATTTCTTCTTCTTCCCCGATTATTTTTGTTTCTTACAACACAACAATCAAATCTCGATTCTTAGATTTTTCGAACAAAACATCAAATCCGCGTTTGAGTTCGAATTGGAATTTCGATTCAATTGAAGAGTAAGCCTATTTATTTCTGGTTCTAAGACCAGTAGTTCTAGCGGTCGACTCGGTTCTTTCAAATTGTTTCTCATTATTAAGAAAAGGTAACGAAGATAAAATACGAGCTTGTTTTATAGCAATAGTAATTAATCGTTGTTGTTTCAAAGTCAATCTATTCACTCGTCTAGATAATATTTTTCCTTGTTCACTAATAAATCGACTAATTAAACTCATGTTTCTATAATCAATTCGATCCCCCGATTGGATCGGGGGCAAACGCCTACGAAAAGATCGCTTGGATTTAAGAAAAGGTCGCTTGGATTTATCCATGGTTTGTTTATTCCTTATCCCGAAAATCCTATTTCGTTCGGATCAAAAATGAATTAGAATTCAGAAATAGGATTTGGTTTATTTCTATTTAAATATATGTTATATATATTATATAATATTATATACTATATTATTTTACTATATTATTTTTACTGTTCCTTGGAAGGGTGACACACAGGCCCTGGGTTCGATCTATTTTTTTATCTCCCCATGAATCGTATGTTTATAACAATAGGGACAGAATTTTTGCAATTCCAATCGACCGGGCGTATTGTGTCGATTTTTTTCAGTAATATATCTGGAAATGCCTGTTGATTCCTTATTAACACCGCCTCGTACACAATTAGTACATTCCAAAAGAACCCTTATTCGGGCATCTTTACTCTTGGCCATGAACCTCCTTTGTTTTTTTTTATTCATTCAAGTCTTCTATTTTCGATCCGAAGAAAGTAAGGAAAAAAAATAGAAGTTGCTAACTCAAAATCCAATTATGATATGAAGGATTTCGTTGTAATCAATATCAATAGAGTAATAGTAAATAATAAGTAATACAATGATTTCTAACTATAACTATATTTCTAATCGCAGTACAGTATTTAATTTAAGGATCTTGTATGATACTCTTGCACTAGACCAACATTTACATTTACGTTTTCCCTCTATTCTTAATTTGATTCGAGTCTGAACCCGAGTTTCGCTGAGGTTAAATCCACTTTTATTCTTTCTCTTACTCCTCCCTTATAAAATTCTAAAAAAGAGAAAAAAAGAGGAGGGGGAAAGGAATTAGTCACAGATATTTGATTGTATCTCTAATATTCTTCACCCCTTCTCATGTTAATTAAAAAAAGGGAATGTCAACGCATCCGGGAATAAACGATTAATCTCTATCAATAGACCTGCTAAGGACCCGAACCATATAGTACTTAGTACCGGTGCCGTGGAAAGATATGTTTTTAGATCTCGCATTTAAAATCCTCCTTATTTATTGTAATACATAATGGTAATACATATATGATCAGATGCATATGGACCACTTGTATTTGTACACAGAATTCCCGATTCAAATTGAAGATTCGCTAGATAAGATTTTCTTTTTCTTAAAACATAAAAAGAAGTTTCTTTACTCCTGAGCATTCCCCAAAAATATTCATTTATTTTTTATTTCATTTTTAGGGTGGGTTTCATATTTTATATGTATATAAGTCTTTTATTATTATATGTTAATATATAATAATATGATAAAAAAAAAAAGAAGAAATGGGAAGAAAAATTGTGTATATCAATGGAGGAAATAAGGATGTGGAAAACAAGACAGGTATTCTCTACAATGACAGTGTAGACCAATTGAAAGGGATGTAGCGCAGCTTGGTAGCGCGTTTGTTTTGGGTACAAAATGTCACGGGTTCAAATCCTGTCATCCCTACCTATTACTTCTCCTCTGAGCAGTAACGAAGAATCAATTGAGATCAATTAAAATTGGATATACATAATTTTTCATTTTATGATACTATAATAGTATATGCATACAAGATGTGTTGGAGTTACAAAAAGAATCCTTTTCTTTATAGTCTTATCTATTGTGATAAGAAAACGCTCTTAGTTCAGTTTGGTAGAACGTGGGTCTCCAAAACCCAATGTCGTAGGTTCAAATCCTACAGAGCGTGATTCCGTTTTTGTTAGTTGGAATTACACTGAACTAACTTCACTAACTTGAACAGCAATCTGAATTTGACCTCCTGTGGATTAAAGAATAAAGAAAAGAGGAGGTCAATCAAAAAAAGAGATGTTAATTAATCAAAGGTCCAACTGATCACCACGTCTGTATTGTAAATATGCAGTTACGAATAATCCAGCCAAAGTAATAGGAATTAGACCTAAGACGATTCCAAATAGAAAAACTTCAATCATTTCATTTCAATTTGTTTGAAAAGGGGAAAAGAGAGGTAATATCTATCCCTAAATCTTAATCCGAATTGCCCATGAATCGCAATGACCAAGAATTGGCAATTGACACGGTAAGGAACTCATAGAATACATGGAATCTCACGGAAAGGTTTCTCTTTATGAATTGTTTATTCGATTAATTTCAAATAAGTCGTATCTTGCTTAGACCAATAAATAGGACTGAGGTTATAGTTGAAGCCGCTAGTAGAAAACCGAAATAACTAGTTATAGTAGGCATGAAGGAGCTAAATGAAATATGTTCTTTATTATACATATGTTTATAAAGCACTTACCTAAGTTTCCATTTTTGCGAGATACGAGGATAAACAAAAATACCAATTGAAAGAATAAGTTAAATTGAAAGTTTTTGATTCATCAATCAATTATTATAGGCGGCACTAACAAAGATAGAGTGACAGAGGTATAAAAAGAAATCGATTCATTATCTGTGGCATCTACCCATACCGTGATTCCGAATCAACAGATTCATTGAGCAACTCTTGAGTAAACTAATAATAAAATAAGAACTGTGCCGTGTAACTTCATTCAAAAATGAAACTTTCTTTGCGTCACTATGAAATAAAATTAGAAAATCATTTCTATTTTGATCATTTCTTTTTTAATTGTATCGAATACATTTTATATTTTGGAACGAAGAGTGCCCTTATAACAATAAAATCTTTTCTTTTACTTTTTACTTTAATTTTAACTCATTAGATTCAATAGTAGGTTCATTCACATAGTATCTCGAATGAGAAAAAAAAAAGATATCGCACGATCAGATCACTCGAAAAAATAAAATCTGTATTTTGGTTCAATTAGATTCTAAAAAATTCCTATTATCT